CTTCCTTCTGTGAAGGGAAAGAGTTTCTTGGGGAAATCAAAGAAAGAATTTCTTCGTCTTCCGTAAGGAACTCCTCCAATAGTTCTGAACCTAATCTTTTCAAAATTGTGCGTACCGTACTTTTATGTTTACGAGCCAAAGTTTTAGCACACGAAAGTCGAAGTATATACTTTATTCGATACAAGTTGTGTTTTTTTGAGGATCCACTATGATAATGAGAAAGATTTCTGCATATCCGCCCAAATCGATTAATAATATCAGAATCTGACGAATCGGCCCGAACCGACTTACTAATGGGATATCCGGATACATTACAGAATTTTGCTTTAGCCAATGATCCAATCAAAGGAATAATTGGGACTATCATATCGAATTTCTTAATACCAGTATCTATCATAAATGAATTCTCTATCATTCGAACCCTTATCGTTAAAAGGTTTAGTCGTATGCCTGAAAGATAGCCCGGAAAATAGAAGAAATGATTGGATAATTCATTTATATGGATCCTGCTCGGTTGAGACCACAAGTGAAAATGAAATTGCCAGAAATTAACAAGGTGATATTTCCATTTCTTCATCAGAAGATGAGTACCTTTTGAAGCCATAATGGATTTTCCTTGATACCTGGCATAATGCATGAAAGGATCTTTGAACAAGCATAAGGTCTTTTGCAAATCATTATGAAGCACTACTAGAAGATGTTCTGTTTTTCCATAGAAATTTGTTCGCTCAAGAAAAGCTCCAGAAGAGATCGATCGTAAATGAGAAGATTGTTTATGGAGGAAAACTAAGATGGATTCGTATTCATATACATACGAATTATATAGGAACAAGCAAAATCTTGGATTCTCTTTTGAAAAAAGAGAAATGGTTTTTTTTGGAGTAATGAGACTATTCCAATTAGGATGCCCGTGGAGAAAGAATCGCAATAAATGCAAAGAAGGAGCGTCGGGTATCCAGCGGCGAAGGTTTTGAACCAAGATTTCCTGATGGACGGGGTGGGGTATTAGTATATTTGACACATGATTTAAATGTGATAACTTATCCTCTAAAAATGGAAATATTGAATGAATAGATCGTAAATTATGAGATTTAGCTATTTGTTCTAAGGAAGATACTAATCTCATCGAGAGTAGAATTTCTACAATTCCTGCAAAACCCTCGGATATCATTTGAAAATAAAAATTCCTGTTGTGCCCAACGAATCGATTTTGCTTAGAACCATTAACAAAAATCAAAAAAATATTCTGTTGATGCATTCGAATAATTAAACGTTTCACAATTAGTAAACTGGGTTTATTGTCATAACCTAAATTTTCCCTGGGTTCGTAAAGAACCGAACCATTTAAACCACGATCGTGAGAAAGTGCGTAGATCGACTCCTGAAACAGAAGCGGATATAGGAAACGTTGTTGGCAAGATCTATCTATTTCTAAATAGCCTTGTAATTCCTCCATTTGAAATTCGACTTGAACCACAGGCAGAGGGGGTTTCTTGGGTTATCAAATGATACATAGTGCGATATGGTCGGAACAAAGTAAAAGTCTATAGTAAGACTAGATGCCCCGGGGACGGGGAGGCTAATCAACGGATGCTCTCCTTTTCCATCCAATTCTTCGTGTTTGTTATAGTTACAAAAGATGGTTATAAATCCTTTATTTTTGCAACCCAATCGCTCTTCTGACTTTGGAAGGCATTTTTTGATCAGTACACCGTTTCTTCTACACATTCGTCTCCAATCCAGTAACTAATAGTTAATAGTTAGGATTCATTAAAAAAAGGAATCGATGATCCACTCACAGGAGAACCCTTTCCCACATCGGGCACTAATATATTTTTAACGTCTAATTAGATCGGGTAATCATTCGAATTAAGAATCGAACAGAAGCTCGTTGCTTTGAGTTTCCCTATAATTGGAGCCGTATGGCTCTATCCATTTATTCACTCGACCTAACTGTGAATTAATTTTGTCCCGTTCAAAGAATCAAAACAACATTTTGTACTGATCCAGTAAGGATGAAATATTCTCAGAATTATCCATTGATACGACATGCTGTTTTTTCCATTCATTCCCTTTCAGGATCAGTCGTGGTCTTACAAACTCTACCAATGGTATGGACGAATCCGTTGCTTCATCCAAATGTGTAAAAGATCATAGCCGCACTTAAAAGCCGAGTACTCTACCGTTGAGTTAGCAACCCGGATAAATATAAATAGAGTGTGTAGATATGATCGGAATAAAACAATAAAGAGATTGGATTGCTCCACACAACCAAAACACTGAACTAGCATAGCAACAAGTGTAAAAGAAAGATCTGATGATCGATTATGAACATAAAAATGAACAGATCTGATGAAAATACAGCGGATTCCCAGACAAGTATAGATAGATGTAAAAATGGATAGACCACGCTAATTAATATTATTTATTAAAATTAAAAAGATACTTCTTGTGTCACAGCGGGTCCAGCCAACCAATCATTTAAGTGAAGTACTTATGGGACCGAAATAAATAGATCGATTTATCTACGATCAAATTATATTTGATCGATAAACTATTGTCAATATGAATTGAATGCTAGGAAAACAAATAAATAAATAAAAAAAAAAAAAGAAAAATAAGGCGTTGTGTTGGATTAGCACTACATAGATAAGAAATGAAGTGTCGATGGAGCAATAAAATAAAGCAAAGGTGGATCCTGGTCGCCCTTTTGATTTAATTAATTTCATTTCGTTTGATTAACTCGAAGTTCCTTAAACACCTCCGCCTTCTTTAAAATATCATGAACAGTTCCTGTAGGTTGAGCTCCTTTTTCAAGGAAATATAAAATAGCAGGAACGTTTGAATAAGTTTGATTCTTTATCGGATCGTAAAAACCCACTTTACAAAGACCTCTTCCTTCTCTTCGGGATCTAACATCAATTGCAACGATTCGATAGATGGCTCATTGGGATAGATCAACAATACCCCCCCCAGAAACGTATAGGAGGTTTTCTCCTCGTACGGCTCGAGAAAGAATGATTCGAATTTCTGCTCTGTATATGGATAGATGCAAAATAGATTCATGGAATCATGGAATCCATGATTTGAGTCGTCTTTTTTCGTTCTTCCTTGCTAAAAAAAAAGAAATATCATTCGTACTCATCACTCAAGTTGGGTAATTCTTAAAGAACTCAAAGGGAAATCCTTAGACATTTATTGAGCCGTCTCTAACCTCTTTTGTTTGTCTCATCTAGAATAGATTTTGATTCCTCAATCTGATCCAGTTATTGAGACAATTTTCAATTGTGTTTCCTTGTTCTGGGATCCCTTATCTTTGCTTTGAATCATTGGGTTTAGACATTACTTCGGTGATCCTTAATTGTTTCAAAATGGTAGCAACAGACCTTTTGGTATTTCTTTACGTCGAAGAATCATACGAACGATTGATTCCCTTGTGATACACTTTTGATCGAAATAGTTTTACTAATTGCGACAAATTCCAAATTTGACTTTTTGATTTGAAACTTGTTCGAATTGGACCCTTTCTATATCGAAGATATACTTACGAAGTCGTTCCAACTTATTGATTGACACTAACCCTAGATCCTGCCCCCTGATAAATGAATCAATACTTTCTGCTCGAGCTCCATCATGTACTATTTACAACCCAAAACAAAATAAACTGAGGTCCTCGTGGAACAGAACAAAAGATGTCGAGCCAAGAGCATCTTCATTCATATAGAAAATGGTGGATGTAAGAATCCACATCCGATCATGTCGTTCAAGTCGCACGTTGCTTTCTACCACATCGTTTCAAACGAAGTTTTACCATAACATTCCTCTAATTCGGAACCGGTATGGAATTGATTCAATATGGAATCATGAATAGTCATTGGTTCAACCAGTACATAGCATTCCGTACTTTTTATATACGGAAGGGTGGGTAACGTATCTACCTGGAGAAGTCTCAGCAAGGGTCTATATTCGATCGTACATTTCTATTCTATTTATAAGAAACACGAATAAACGAGTGTCTTAACACTTCTTTACATCTTCAAAAGATGATTGTTCGGGACGATCAGTCATGAATGAAGAATCCAATTCCAATCCAATGAAGGGTCCAATTCTTTCTCGAACGACTAAACTAAAGAAGGGTCTTTGATTAGATTCCCAATACCGGAACAGAATGAAAAAGGCGGCTCTCTGAATCAAATCAACAAGTCTGCGCAATCACAACGAAGTCGCTTAGCTAAAAATTTGTAGTAGATATCTCACTGATTAAAGAGATGAGAATTGGATTCTCATAAGAGAAATCTATGTTTCTTTTCCAATTGAATCATCAATGGCCAGATAGGTGGATCGAGAAACAAATCAAATTCATTTGTTTTTATATAGAGCCAGCCCAATTTTTTTTTTTTTTTTTTGAATGGCAGGCAAATCATTCGAATTAGCAATCAAAAATCCAGATTGGATCACGTTGTATTCAACACGCAACCCTGAAACAAAATATTGTTAAAGAGAACAACCTTTGTTCTGATAGAATCGGCCTGGGACGGAAGGATTCGAACCTCCGAGTAACAGGACCAAAACCTGTTGCCTTACCGCTTGGCCACGCCCCAGTTAGATTTTGATTCGACGACATTAATAAACACTAATATCGGTATTGTTTGTTCGTCAAATCCAACCCAGATATCTATGGAATAGGCTGTTCCTGGGCTTCTGCGCGTGTAGATGTGGAATCAAAACGAATTCATTGATCATTACGTATAATTCAATTAAGATATTGTATCAAAGTATAATTCCTTCTATTCTAATCTGACAATTGAAGGATCTTTGATTTTGATTGGGGGAGTGAAAAGAAAAAAAAGGTTTTGGCCCACCTTCTTCACCCTTTCCCCTTATATCAATAACTCAATAAAACTGAAATTATCTCCAAGAACGAAATGTTTGTTATGCCCAATATCTTTAGTTTGATCTGTATCTGTCTTAATTCTGCCCTTCATTCGAGTAGTTTTTTCTTCGCCAAATTGCCTGAGGCTTATGCTTTTTTCAATCCAATCATAGATGTTATGCCAGTCATACCTGTGTTCTTTTTTCTCTTAGCCCTCGTTTGGCAAGCTGCTGCGAGTTTTCGATGAGATCTTTAATACCGCCAACATTCATGATTTATTCGATAAAAACAAAAAAGATTCTAACAATTGATAACATGGAATAAGTCTTACATTACGAACCCTAGATTCCAACATTGAAATTCTTGGATAACCACGACGAATCTGTATCAAAGCAAAGACGGTATTCTGGTCCCCCACAATACCTAATTGTGTGTGGGTATGACGAGAATTTTTTTTTTAAGAAAGGAATCAGAATCTTATTACAAACGAATTCCCTCCAATTCCTTTCTTGTCTAGAAACCACTCCACTTCCCGGTTTCCAAATGGGATATGTGGTACAAAAATGAATAATCTATTCCCCTTTTCTCCCCAAAAATGATCTTGGAGATTGTGTAATGCTTACTCTCAAACTCTTCGTTTACACAGTAGTGATATTCTTTGTTTCTCTCTTCATCTTTGGATTCCTATCTAATGACCCAGGACGTAATCCTGGACGTGAAGAATAAAATCAAATAAAGAGGTTTTTTTTTATCTATGATAAATGTATTCTTAGGATTTTGTATTCATAGATAAAAAAAAAACAGGCTCGGGATTTGATTTTTTCGAATTAGAAAAAGAAATCTCAAGCGAGCGGAGGGAGCGGAGAGAGAGGGATTCGAACCCTCGGTACGAATAACTCGTACAACGGATTAGCAATCCGACGCTTTAGTCCACTCAGCCATCTCTCCAAATTGCAAAAAAAAGGAGAATTCATATGTAACTTATGACGTATCAAGTAAAGATTGATAAAAGTCTTTCTTTCTCTTTCTTTATTATATAGGTATATACGACTTTCTCTTTCTTTATTATATAGGTATATACGAATTGTATCAGAAATCCCATTTAGATAATGATTCGAAAGAGATATCTCCAATAGAAAAGACCCCTCTTTTCTTTCGTCCGAAAGGTTCTTTTGTTCCCCCGGCCCGGCCAGTACCTAGCCAGGCCGTTCCTTTTTTTTTGCTCCAATGAATCATAGATCCAAAAATTGACCCGATTCGAAAACAAAACTACTTGTTATTGAAATTAAAGCAGCAAGAAGAGCTATTTCCATTTCTAGAATATGAATGTTATTTCATTTTTGATTATTTTTTCTTTTTCCTTTTACAAAATGAAAGGGTATAACTTGTTATTTAAACGAACCTTCTGCTTTTTCTACCCCCCGGGGGGCACGCCCGCACTGCCATTTTCATGATTCCGATCCTATCTTGATCACGTCTCATCCGTTTGTTCGACAATTCGACAAACGGTCCACTCCTATACAATAATCACATTGTAGCGGGTATAGTTTAGTGGTAAAAGTGTGATTCGTTCTATTAATGACTGAAATAGTTAAGGGGTCTTTCGTTTTGATTCATATTCCGATCCAAAACTTTATTTCTTAAAAGGGTTTAATCCTTTCCTTTCAATGTCACATTTGAGGAAAAATATACATTTTCGTGATTTGTATCCAAAGGTATTTGAAATAAACCTAAAATTGGATGATAGAATCACGAAGCATAATTATTTTGAGTTGGATCAATTCTTCCAATTGGATGAGTATGAATAAAGGATCCATGGATGAAGATATAAAAGTGTATTTCTAATCGTAACTAGATCTTCAATTTTTGTAAAGAGAAGATTGAAGCCAAAAAGCTATTAAACGATGACTTTGGTTTACTAGGGCCATCGCCATATTGTTTAAGCTCGGTGGAAACCAAACTCTTTTCCTCAGGATTCACGCGAGTATAAAAGAAGGATAATAGGGAACGAAGTAACTAGAAGGGTTTGTTATAATCCCCCTCTTCCATAGGGATCATCTAGAAAGCGAGTAGCTTGGGATGCATTCAGATTCAGACAGAAAAGCTGACATAGATGTTATGGATCGAATTTTTTTTTTGTTCCTTTCTTTTCCATACATCATTTTCTTTCCATACATCATAAAAAAAAGGTTTTCTTTTTTTTGTAGTTTCCTTTACACCACAGATATGGAAATCCATCTATCATCCATAAAGGAGCCGAATGAAACTAAAGTTTCACGTTCGGTTTTGAATTAGAGACGTTCAAAATTCAAAATAATGAATCGACGTCGACTATAACCCCTAGCCTTCCAAGCTAACGATGCGGGTTCGATTCCCGCTACCCGCTCCATATTAATCATGATAGAAGAATGTGCATCGATTTTTATATGCATATTTATTCCATAAGATCTCTCGCATCCAATCCAATTCTGTTTTTATCTCCATATTAATCATGATAGAAGAATGTGCAACAATAGAATCAGAATGAAAAGCGTCCATTGTCTAATGGATAGGACAGAGGTCTTCTAAACCTTTGGTATAGGTTCAAATCCTATTGGACGCAATTTATTTCCATCTATTTTTTTAGA